ATAGATAGACACATAACAAATAGAGTTCTTATCTATATAACTCTATTTTTGTTAGTATCATTTGTCTACAATGATAATAATTGATAAATCAAAAATTTTCAATTGAATTTTTTTTTCAATCGGTATTTTTGCTTATCTCATATTTTAAAAATATGGAAACTTAGGCAAGTGCTTTATAAACATATGTATGAAAATAATAAATTTTATTTCATTTAGCCTCTTCATGCTTACTCTAACTAGTTATTTCGGTTTTCTATTAGCAGTTTTAACTATAACCTCAGCTCTATTTATCGGTCTGAGCAAGATACGACTTATTTGAAATTAATTAACTGTACAATTCATAAAAAGAAAGATTTGTGGGGTATTCCATATATTTTATATATTCTAGAGTTCGTTATCTTGTCAATTTCCAATTATTGATCATTGAGATTCATGGACAATACATATTAAAATTTAAGGATCAATATTACCTCTCCTTTTTTTCTTCTGGTGCAAATAAATTGAAATGATTGAAGTTTTTCTATTTGGAATCGTATTAGGTCTAATTCCTATTACTTTGGCTGGATTATTTGTAACTGCATATTTACAATACAGACGTGGTGACCAGTTGGACCTTTGATTAATTAACATCCATTTTTTTGCTTGACCTCCTACTTGCTTGAACTCATAGGGGGTCAAATTCAGATTGCTGTTCAATTATTTCAGTACAATTTTGACCTACCAATAACAAGAATGCAATCACGCTCTGTAGGATTTGAACCTACGACATCGGGTTTTGGAGACCCACGTTCTACCGAACTGAACTAAGAGCGCGTTATTTTCAATAAAATAAAAGTAATCCTAATATATCTTGCATGTATATACTATCATATAGTATATGATAAAATGAAAGAAAAGATTAATTATGTATGTTCAATTGGAATCGATCTCAATTGATTCCTTTTTACTGTTCAGAAGAAAAAGGAATAGGTAGGGATGACAGGATTTGAACCCGTGACATTTTGTACCCAAAACAAACGCGCTACCAAACTGCGCTACATCCCTTTCAATTGGTCTACAGTGTCATTGTAGAGAATCCCTGTCTTGTTTTCCAACATTTTTATTTATTTCCTAATTTGATATAAACAAATTATATTGCCATTTCTTCCTTTTTGTTTCATATCATATAACATACATACCATATAATAATAAAAAGAATTGTATACGCATGAAATAACTATTTTTTTTCTAAAAAAAGAATATCTACCAAATTGTTGTAGATTTCAATTAGAGAGTTCGTGCACAATATAAGCGGAACTATATAGACATCTGATCATATATGTATTACCATTATGTAGTACAAATTACTATAAAGAATAAAGAAGGAGTTTTTAAAATGATAGATCTAAAAACATATCTCTCCGTGGCACCAGTAGTAAGTACTCTCTGGTTCGGATCTTTAGCGGGTCTATTGATAGAGATCAATCGTTTATTCCCAGATGCGTTGATATTCCCCTTTTTTTCATTCTAGTGATTAACCCATTCTAATTGTTAACCCGGGAAGGGGTGAAGAAGATTAGAGCTACAATAAAATATCTGTGACTAATCCTCTCCCCTTATCTTTTTTTTGTTATTAGAATAAAAAAAAAAGTTAGAAAAAGAAAAGAGAAAGAATAAAAGTGGATTCAACCTCAGTCAAACTCGGACTTGGGCCTAGGTTCCAATTAAATTAATAAACGAGTGATAACGGAAATAAAAATTGGATGGCTAGCACAAAAATATAATACAAGATACTGAAATGAAAAATGAAATACTGTACTGCAATTCTAAATTTTGAAATCCTTGTATTACATATTATTACTATAATATGATTGCAACTAAATCTTTCATCATTTTAGCAACTTCTGCCTTTTTCGTTCCTTTTTTCTTTTCGTCATTTTGTTTTGGATCTGAAAATGAAATAGTTGCGTAAATCAAAAATACAAAGGAGGTTCATGGCCAAGGGTAAAGATGCCCGAGTAACGGTTATTTTGGAATGTACTAGTTGTGTTCGAAACATTTCTAATAAAGAATCAATGGGGATTTCCAGATATATTACTCAAAAGAATCGACACAATACACCTAGTCGATTGGAATTGATAAAATTCTGTCCCTGTTGTTACAAACATACGATTCATGGGGAGATAAAGAAATAGATCCGTCTGCGTGTAACCCTTCCATTCCAAGGAAAATGAAAAATGACATATAGAAAATAGATTTTCTATTTAATAAAAAAAAATAAATCCTATTTCTTAATTCTAAATCGGTTTTTTTGATCCGATTGAAATAGGATTTTCGGGATAAGGAATAAACAAACCATGGATAAATCAAAGCGACTCCTTCTTAAATCCAAACGATCTTTTCGTAGGCGTTTGCCCCCGATTCAATCGGGGGATCTAATTTATTATAGAAACATGAGTTTAATTAGTCGATTTATTAGTGAACAAGGAAAAATATTATCTAGACGAGTAAATAGATTGACTTTAAAACAGCAACGATTAATTACTATTGCTATAAAACAAGCTCGTATTTTATCTTTGTTACCTTTTCTTAATAATGAAATTCTTAATAATGAAAAACAATTTGAAAGAAGTGAGGCAATCGCTAGAACTATTGGTCTTAGAACTAGAAATAAATAAGCTTACCTTTCAATTGAATAAAAATGAAAATATAAACGCTCAAAATAGGATTGATCCTTTGTTCAAAAAATCCGAGAACCCAGATTTTATTTTCGTGTTGTAAGAATAAAAAAAAAAAGAATGAGGGAAGCAGAATCAATCTTTTTTTTTATTGAGCATCTTTGTTCATTTTGACAATTTGATGATATTTATCATACTAATTTCTACTCTACCTTCCCGTCGTTCATTCTGCAGGGAACTCCATTTAAACTATTCCGATGGATTCTTTCCATTCTTCTTATTTTATAATCTCATTTGAAATCATATAAAGACAATTCCTATTTAATATAGCGATTTGTGCAAGTATTTTACGATTAAGAAGCAACTGCTTCTTGTACAGATTGTTCATTAATCCACTATAAGTATAGTATACTTTACTGTCTCGAACTACTGCATTTATTCGAGCAATCCATAAATGGCGAAAATCCCTTTTTTTCCTAACTCTATCCCGATAGGATGAAACCAAAGCTCTTATTTTCTGTTGAGTAATAGTTCGAGTAAGTCTTGAATGAGCCCCTCGAAAACTTGATACAAATAAACGAATTTTTGTTCGACGTCTCCGAGTTATATATCCTCGTTTAATTCTGGTCATTGAATAAAAAAAAACTTTGATGAATAACTAATTGATTTCTTTTCTTTCAGTTATTCCTTTCCTAGTCTATTACTAACAAAACGGATTTTTCCAATGTATAAAAAAAAATTCCAATGGCTTTTGCTACTATAACCTTCCCGACCACTATTTTTTTTTTTTGGCAGACATTTCATCTCATAATAAAAAATTGTATTGATATTTTGATACTAAGTATCAAAAAAACATAGTAAACGTAAAAAATATATATATATAAATGGATAAAGAAATAGTGGTTTCCATCGTTTCTCTGGTTAGTTCTTAAACGGTGAGGTCCTCTCTATACACCGGAGCTCATTCTTTTCTATTGTTAACTTGTACAGTTCACGTTCTTTGGCTCTACCCACGAATTATCCTTCTTTCACAATGAGATTTACCTATGCAGTAACGGTATTTAATTATGAAGATTCGCGGGGCAGCTAACCCTCTTAGTCCGTTTTTGCAAAGGGTATAATATAATCCTTCTGTTAAATAGGATTTCCTCCGCGTAATGGATAAGCATTTATTACCAATGGGGAATTCTTTCTCATCTTAAAGTGAAAACGGGGGTGATTGGATTTGCACCAATATAAACCATAAATTTGATACACAATAAAGGGTACGAGAAATCCTTTTTTTTTTAGATAGTGAATGTAGCTCTTCCATTCTATCCTATTCATTCACTGGTATTGATCATTGATACTGGAAAAAGACTTTCCTTTCTTTTGTGCCAGTCTATGATCTGAACGAGTCGCACATACACCCTAGTACATGTTCCTCGACGCTGAGGACATCCCCCAAGGGCGGGGGATTTGGTGACATTTTTGATTGGCTGTCTTGTGTTTCTAATAAGTTGTTTAATAGTTGGCATGTTGAATCATATACATAATGAATTGGTTTAGATCGATCCTAACCGGATGATTATGAATTAGTTCTATATTCTATATTCCTAATTAATAGTATTAATAATACTAGATTAATTAATAGAAAATATTCTATTAAACCCAGTAAGAAGATAAAATCTCAAATTGCGGATTTGCAAAAAATATCTTTTTATTCAACGGCTACAAGATCAACAATTCCATGAGCTTGGGCTTCTGTTGCTGACATAAAAACATCCCTTTCCATGTCTTCGGATATAACCCATAAGGGTTTGCCTGTTCTTTGTACATAAACTCTTGTGATGCTTTCCCGCAACTTCAGTAGTTCTTCCGCTTCCAAGATAAATTCTCCCGTTTGTGCCTCATAAAAAGAACTAGCAGGTTGATGGATCATTACCCTGATGATTTAATAAATGGTTTCTCTATCTCACATGATGAGTTAAAGAGAAAAACAATAAATAAATTGAAACAACCGTACAGGCATCTTTTGTGCATTGCATACGGCTTTACAATGGAATTCATTTTCACCTTCCATCAAAGGAATAGAAAATATAGGATCTATCAGACCCAGAGGAGTAAATGATCCAATAACCACCCTTCCTTTTATTTTGAAGTAATTTTAAAATACTATGATGGCTCCGTTGCTTTATTATTTGTCGTCTTTTATTCAGCAATCCCAAAGTTTCTTTTTTTTTTGTAATTCAAATAAATAAAAAAAAAAAAATTGATTTATTTGAATATTCTTTCATAACCGAAATATGGTTAAGAGTCTTCTGTTGTGAAAACAAAAAAGTTTGTGACGCTGAAAGAGGGGTTCCTCGATAGATCAAATAAAATAGGAAATGCCTTTTATCTCATACTACTGTTTCGATACATAATCTTAAGGATTTATAGAAAAAACAAAAGAATAAAAAAGGGTCTCATATCGAATTCAAAGTGCCATGCTATTATTACTTAATATTCAATATTCATATTTTATATGGCGAAGGCATAGTTTTGTTTTATTTTTTGTCTCAAATTTAACTAAAAAAGGCAGTGGCGCCAAGCGTGAGGGAATGCTAGACGTTTGGTAATTTCTCCACCGACTAGAATAAAAGATCCCATTGAGGCGCCTAATCCCATGCATATTGTCTGTACATCAGGTCGCACAAATTGCATAGTATCATAAATAGCTACTCCGGGTATTACCCATCCGCCGGGAGAGTTTATAAATAAATACAGATCTTTGGTATCATCCTCTATACTGAGATATACCATAAGACCGATAAGTTGATTTGAGATCTCGCTATCAACCTCTTGGCCTAAAAAAAGTAATCTTTCTCGATAAAGTCGGTTGATTAGGATAAAATTGTATACCTTAAGAACCGTACATGCACCTTTTGATGCATACGGTTCAACAAAAATTGCGAAAAAAAAAAAAAAAGAATCAATGTTTAGATTCCAGTCTTTTTTACTTTAGTGGGATCTTTTTAACTTCTACTGAACGGGCCTTCCTTTTTTCAAGAAAGATTCGTTTTGGCTCCTTTATCTATAATCTATACTATAAAAAAAAAAAAAACGAATTCATTCAATTTCTTGACCTAACTTTTCATTGATGTATTCTTTCATCGAAATTCAATTGAAATTACGATGTAATTTTCTTGTTTCTGAATGGGCTTCTTCACTTCAATTCTTTTAGGTTTATGCTATACTCCGAGTAAAGATACGCCTGATTTGGATTTGCACATATAGGACAAATGCCTAAATACCATGTCTTTGTGCTACGACTTCTTTTTCTTTTTTTTTTATTAGTTTTATGCTTTTTATACCAAATATTCAACGTATTCATCATATGACTCGATTGATTAGCAGTTTTAGATCACTGCTATTTATAACTAAAATATGATACAAGTAGTAATTATCGAATTCATATATTCAAAATTGGGTTTTTTCTAAACGGAGCCTCTATACTTCATTTTATTGGTCCAACCAAGCAAACCATAAATTTTTATATTTTCTAATTGATAAGATTAATCTGTATACCCCCTCAAAAAAATAGATCTAATTACACTTCACGCTCCAAATTTTTGATAATTCAATCAATCTTTCTTGGGCGAAAGAGAGGATATCTCGATCGGGGGAGAGAACGGGGAAATCCCATATGACCCAATATATCTGACAAGTCGCACTATAGGTCAACCCAAGATGCATCTTCCTCTCCAGGACTTCTAAAAGGTACTTGTGGAACACCAATAGGCATAAAATGAAAGAAAAAAAAAAATAATTAAGTACTATAGCTCACTTTGATATGGAAGCGTAACCACAGGTTTATTGTCTTAATAAATAAGATTTTTCTTTATCAGATTTTACCTTTTTTTATCATATTTTATATATAAAATATGATAAGTTCATAAAAAAGGAAGACAGAATGAATAAAGGAAAATTCTTTCGAATAGGTCTTTTTTTTTGTATCATGAACAAATCTGTCTGCATTCACTCATAGAAAATAGGATCAACTCCGACTCACCATTGCGTATTGGTACTTATCGGGTATAGAATAGATCTGCTTCTTTTTGTTCCTAATTTTTCCATTATTACTAAAATCATAGACCAAATAGTAATCCTTTCTCTGAGATAATCCCCTGAAAGGGGGAGGTTCATAGCCTATACTAGTTTTTTTTTTAGTGCAATAAAGTTACATAGTGTCTATTTTTCGTTGCTAAAGGGGTATTTCCATGGGTTTGCCTTGGTATCGTGTTCATACCGTCGTATTGAATGATCCCGGTCGTTTGCTTTCTGTTCATATAATGCATACAGCTCTAGTTGCTGGTTGGGCCGGTTCAATGGCTCTATACGAATTAGCGGTTTTTGATCCCTCTGATCCTGTTCTTGATCCAATGTGGAGACAAGGTATGTTCCTTATACCCTTCATGACTCGTTTAGGAATAACCAATTCATGGGGCGGTTGGAGTATCACAGGAGGGACTATAACGAATCCGGGTATTTGGAGTTACGAAGGTGTGGCCGGAGCACATATTGTGTTTTCTGGCTTATGCTTCTTGGCCGCTATTTGGCATTGGGTGTATTGGGATCTAGAAATATTTTGTGATGAACGTACAGGAAAACCTTCTTTGGATTTACCGAAGATTTTTGGAATTCATTTATTTCTTGCAGGGGTGGCTTGCTTTAGTTTTGGTGCATTTCATGTAACAGGATTATATGGTCCTGGAATATGGGTGTCCGATCCTTATGGATTAACCGGAAGGGTACAATCTGTAAATCCAGCGTGGGGTGTGGAAGGGTTTGATCCTTTTGTTCCGGGAGGAATAGCCTCTCATCATATTGCAGCAGGTACATTGGGTATATTAGCGGGCCTATTCCATCTTAGTGTCCGGCCGCCCCAACGTCTATACAAAGGATTACGTATGGGAAATATTGAAACAGTCCTTTCCAGTAGTATTGCTGCTGTCTTTTTCGCAGCTTTTGTTGTTGCTGGAACTATGTGGTATGGTTCAGCAACTACCCCCATTGAATTATTTGGTCCTACTCGTTATCAATGGGATCTGGGATACTTCCAGCAAGAAATATATCGAAGAGTAGGCGCTGGCCTAGCCGAAAATCAAAGTTTATCCCAAGCTTGGTCTAAAATTCCTGAAAAATTAGCTTTTTATGATTACATCGGCAATAATCCCGCAAAAGGTGGATTATTCAGAGCGGGCTCGATGGACAACGGAGATGGAATAGCTGTTGGGTGGTTAGGACACCCCATTTTTAAAGATAAAGAAGGGCGTGAACTTTTTGTACGTCGTATGCCCACTTTTTTTGAAACATTTCCTGTTGTTTTGGTAGATGGAGACGGAATTGTTAGAGCTGATGTTCCTTTTAGAAGGGCAGAATCGAAGTATAGTGTTGAACAAGTAGGTGTAACTGTTGAGTTCTATGGCGGTGAACTCAATGGAATCAGTTATAGTGAGCCTGCTACTGTGAAAAAATATGCTAGACGTGCTCAATTGGGTGAAATTTTTGAATTAGATCGTGCTACTTTGAAATCCGATGGGGTTTTTCGTAGTAGTCCAAGGGGTTGGTTTACTTTTGGGCATGCTTCTTTTGCTTTGCTCTTCTTCTTCGGACACATCTGGCATGGTGCTAGAACCTTGTTCAGAGATGTCTTTGCTGGTATTGATCCAGATTTGGATGCGCAAGTAGAATTTGGTGCATTCCAAAAACTTGGGGATCCAACTACAAGAAGACAAGTAGTCTGATATAACATTGCTCGGTTATTTTTTCCCTTTATTTTTGTGATTTGACATAGATAGAATACCGGATAAATTTTGATTTGGATTGCTGCCTTTTTTTTTTGTTTTTTTGACTTTTGCCTTGAACTTTAATCCGGAAAAAATTCCCCAATAAATAGGTCTGGAAGCTATAATTGTAAACCGAAATTAAATCTATGGAAGCATTGGTTTATACATTCCTCTTAGTCTCGACTCTAGGAATCATTTTTTTCGCTATCTTTTTTCGCGAACCACCTAAAGTTCCAACTAAAAAGATGAAATGATTTTTCATTATCTCAATTGAAGTAAAGTAAAAAGCCTCCCAATATTGGGAGGCTTTTTACTTTACTTCAACTAGTCCCCGTGTTCCTCGAATGGATCTCTTAGTTGTTGGGAGGGTTGCCCAAAAGCAGTATATAAGGCATACCCGGTAAAACTTACAAGTAAACCAGATATAGAGATGGCAACTAGAGTTGCTGTTTCCATTTTTATATAATTTCAAGACCACAATGGATCTATGATAAGATCATTTATTTACAATGGAATGGTATACAAAGTCAACAGATCTCAATCAATACAAAATAGAATTTATGGCTACACAAACAGTTGAGGATAGTTCTAGATCTGGTCCAAGACGAACGATTATAGGGGATTTACTGAAACCATTGAATTCGGAATATGGGAAAGTAGCTCCTGGTTGGGGAACTACCTCTTTGATGGGTGTTGCGATGGCTCTATTTGCGATATTTTTGTCTATTATTTTGGAGATTTATAATTCTTCCATTTTACTGGACGGAATTTCAATGAATTAGATTCGATTCACAAGAACCCCCAAATAACTGCTCAATAGAAATATTGTGGGTCTCCCGTTTTTATCCCACTCTTGTTTGGTAGTTCGATCGTGGAATTTTTTTTTTTTTTTTTATGTATTTCCGGAATATGAGTGTGTGACTTGTTATAATTGATCCTATGGATACTACAGAAAAAAAAATCTGTCATCTTGATCAAAATGGTTTTATTTCGTTGGATATTCAGTCTAGTCTAGTATCTGGAGCACGCAATATATGAAATAAATTCAAAAATATTATAACTATGATTCATACTTATCAGACCTCGCGGCCGGACTCCAAAAAAAGAGTTAGAAGTGATAAATCCACAATTTTTTTTTTCCAACTCCCGTTTCTTCTTTTTTTTTTTATTATTAAAGGATAAACGTTTCTTTGCATTTATTATTTTCATTATAAAAAATCATTGAATTAAGCGATGATCAAAAGGTTCTTACTCAGAGAATTTTTGAACTTTTTTCTTTTGTTTTGGAAGGTTTTATTGACTCATCGTGGTTCTAGTATGAATCTGTGGTTTTAATTGATTCATAGGGTCTTAACAAGAGAATTCCTATCAATAAATAATAAAGAAAACAAGAGTAAAGTCGCATTACACACAAATAAAAATAATAAATAAAAAAAAATAGGTAAATAGAAGATTCAAGAGGCCCGTAATGATCCATAATATAAACACGAATGAGCCGACTTGATATTTTAGCATTATAACCACAAAGAAAAA